ATTAGATGGGGGAATCCAATTGACAGCCTCGACTCGTATCCTAGCTCGTCTGAGAGCTAGCTTCGCTTCAACCAATTCTTTCGTACCCTCAGCTCTACTCACGTTAGCTTCGGCTATTTCAAGTGCTTGTTGAGCTTCTTCCGGATCAATGTCACTACCCAGTTCCGCATCATTTCCTAAAATGATGATCTCATTATTAACTATTCTGGCAAAACCGCTCCACAGAACCGCCGTTAACCATTGATCGTCGAGGAGGCGTATTCTCAAGGGACCCATATCTACAGCTGTGTTAATGGGGGCATGGTTTGGTAATACGCCAATTTGGCCACTATTAGTAGATAAAATGATTTCTTTCACTTCACAATCCCAAATAATTCGCTTAGGAGTCAGTACATAAAGATTTAATTTCATTTCTTCAATTTGTTCTCCTCTTCTAAGTTTATAGCTTTCGTGCTAGCTTCATCGATGTTACCCACCAAATAAAAAGCCTGTTCGGGTAGGCCGTCTAATTCTCCGGAAAGGATTAGTTGAAATCCCCTAATTGTTTCTGCAAGACCAACATACTTTCCTGGAGAACCGGTAAAAACTTCTGCCACAAAGAACGGTTGTGATAAGAAGCGCTCAATTTTTCGTGCTCTTGCTACAGTTAAACGATCCTCTTCCGATAATTCATCCAACCCAAGAATTGCGATAATGTCCTGAAGTTCTTTGTAACGTTGTAAAGTTTCCTTAACTCTTTGCGCAGTTTCATAATGTTCGTTGCCAACGATCCGAGGTTGTAACATAGTTGAGGTTGAATCTAAAGGGTCTACTGCAGGATAAATACCCTTGGAAGCTAATCCTCTGGAAAGTACGGTAGTAGCATCCAAATGTGCAAATGTTGTGGCAGGAGCAGGGTCGGTCAAATCGTCCGCAGGTACATAAACCGCTTGGATCGAAGTTATAGATCCCTTTTTGGTAGAAGTAATTCTTTCTTGCAAAGAGCCCATTTCTGTACTAAGAGTAGGTTGATAACCCACTGCGGAGGGCATTCTCCCTAATAAGGCGGATACCTCCGATCCTGCTTGAACAAAACGAAAGATATTATCGATGAATAGAAGCACGTCTTGCTTATTAACATCTCGGAAATATTCCGCCATAGTTAGGGCAGTCAAACCAACTCTCATACGAGCTCCTGGGGGTTCATTCATTTGGCCATAGACTAGAGCTACCTTAGATTCCTCCAGATTTTTTTCATTAATTACTCCGGATTCCTTCATTTCCATATAAAGATCATTTCCTTCACGAGTCCGTTCCCCTACTCCGCCAAATACGGATACGCCTCCATGAGCTTTAGCAATGTTGTTGATTAATTCCATGATGAGTACTGTTTTACCTACTCCAGCTCCCCCAAATAGTCCGATTTTTCCTCCACGCCGATAAGGAGCTAAAAGATCGACCACCTTAATACCTGTTTCAAAGATGGATAATTTTGTATCTAACTCGATAAAGGCAGGCGCGGATCTATGAATAGGGAATGTTGCACTAGTATCGACAGGACCCAAATTGTCAACAGGCTCCCCAAGAACGTTGAAAATTCGTCCGAGAGTAGCTCCACCGACAGGAACACTGAGAGGAGCTCCCGTGTCAATCACTTCCATTCCTCTCATCAACCCGTCTGTAGCACTCATAGCTACGGCTCTAACTCGATTATTTCCTAATAATTGTTGTACCTCACAAGTCACATTAATTTGCTTACCGTCAGTGTCTCGACTCTTGACTACCAAAGCGTTATAAATATAAGGTAACTTACCGGGGGGAAAAGTGACATCCAGCACGGGTCCAATAATTTGATCGATACGCCCTGTACTTTTTTCTTCAATTGTAGAAACCCCGGGACGAGAAGTAGTAGGATTGGTTCTCATAATTATCACATAATTTTCAAAAAAAAAGGAATTTATCGAAATTTTTCTTTTTTTCTTGTTGAATAATGCCAAATCAAATAAAAAAAAATCCAAAAGCCAAAAGGAAATGAATTAGTTAATTCAATAAGAAAGAAAAGGGGACCAGCACTTGATTTCGTTGCCCAAACGAATCCCATTCAATCGTTTACTCATGGAATGAGTCCATTGGAAAGTTCAATCAATCTTTTTTTCATATACATTTCGCCTTTTGTGAAGGATCTGTGCCTACTCTACTTTCCTATCTAGGACTTCGATATACAAAATATATACTACTGTGAAGCATAGATTGCTGTCAACAGAGAATTCTCTTAGTATTTAGGTATTTCTACTCAAAAAAAGAAAGGGTTCTATTAAGAACTTGTAAAATAAGGGTTAGGGGTTGATTTGGGTTGCGCTATATCTATCAAAGAGTATACAATAAAGATGGATTTGGTGAATCAAATCCATGGTTTAATAACGAAGTATGTTAACTTACCATAACAACAACTCAATTCCTATAGTAGAATTCCTATAGGATAGAATATACACAGGGTGTATGCATTATATATGAATGAGACATATTCATTAACATAACCATGCCCTCCATTTTATTTAATGAGTTGATATTAATTGAATATCTTTTTTTTTCAGATTTTTGCAAAGGTTTCATTTACGCCTAATCCATATCGAGTAGACCCTGTCGTTGTGAGAATTCTTAATTCATGAGTTGTAGGGAGGGACATATGTCACCACAAACAGAAACTAAAGCAAGTGTTGGATTTAAAGCTGGTGTTAAGGATTATAAATTGACTTACTACACCCCGGAGTACGAAACCAAGGATACTGATATCTTGGCAGCATTCCGAGTAACTCCTCAGCCGGGGGTTCCGCCCGAGGAAGCAGGGGCTGCAGTAGCTGCCGAATCCTCTACTGGTACATGGACAACTGTTTGGACTGATGGACTTACCAGTCTTGATCGTTACAAAGGACGATGCTATCACATCGAGCCCGTTGTTGGGGAGGAAAATCAATATATCGCTTATGTAGCTTATCCATTAGACCTATTTGAAGAGGGTTCTGTTACTAACATGTTTACTTCCATTGTGGGTAACGTATTTGGTTTCAAAGCCTTACGCGCTCTACGTCTGGAGGATCTGCGAATTCCCCCTACTTATTCAAAAACTTTCCAAGGTCCGCCTCATGGTATCCAAGTTGAAAGGGATAAGTTGAACAAGTATGGTCGTCCTTTATTGGGATGTACTATTAAACCAAAATTGGGATTATCCGCGAAAAATTATGGTAGAGCGTGTTATGAGTGTCTACGTGGTGGACTTGATTTTACCAAAGATGATGAAAACGTAAACTCACAACCATTTATGCGTTGGAGGGACCGTTTTGTCTTTTGTGCCGAAGCTCTTTATAAAGCACAGGCCGAAACCGGTGAAATTAAGGGGCATTACTTGAATGCGACTGCAGGTACATGCGAAGAAATGATTAAGAGAGCTGTATTTGCGAGGGAATTAGGGGTTCCTATTGTAATGCATGACTACTTAACCGGGGGATTCACCGCAAATACTACTTTGGCTCATTATTGCCGCGACAACGGCTTACTTCTTCACATTCACCGAGCAATGCATGCAGTTATTGATAGACAGAAAAATCATGGTATGCATTTCCGTGTATTAGCTAAAGCATTGCGTATGTCTGGGGGGGATCATATCCACTCTGGTACAGTAGTAGGTAAGTTAGAAGGGGAACGCGAAATGACTTTAGGTTTTGTTGATTTATTGCGCGATGATTTTATTGAAAAAGATCGTGCTCGCGGTATCTTTTTCACTCAGGACTGGGTATCCATGCCGGGTGTTATACCGGTGGCTTCAGGGGGTATTCATGTTTGGCATATGCCAGCTCTGACCGAAATCTTTGGGGATGATTCTGTATTACAATTTGGTGGAGGAACTTTAGGACATCCTTGGGGGAATGCACCTGGTGCAGCAGCTAATCGGGTGGCTTTAGAAGCCTGTGTACAAGCCCGTAACGAAGGGCGCGATCTTGCTCGTGAAGGTAATGAAATTATCCGAGCAGCTTGCAACTGGAGTCCTGAACTAGCTGCAGCTTGTGAAGTATGGAAGGCGATCAAATTCGAGTTCGAGCCGGTAGATAAACTAGATAGTTAGATAAAATTAGATATAAATAAGGTCTAAATAAAAAAGAAGCGAAATAGAAAGATAAAAAATCAGTTACGAAATGCAGTAATTCTTATTTTTTCTTCTAATTGATTACAATTAAACTCGGCTCAATCTGAAAAAAAAGATTGAGCCGAGTTTAAATAGATCTTGATACGATCATGAGACTTGACAAATCGGGATTTCTCTATTCTATATATCCGGAATATATAAAGGTATAATACAATAAATAAATACAAATATAGTATTATCATATGATGATGGAATCAAATACGCAGTATTTACAGAAAAAAGTCTTCGTTTATTGGGAAAGAATCAATATACTTTTAATGTCGAATCGGGATTCACTAAGACAGAAATAAAGCATTGGGTCGAACTCTTCTTTGGTGTTAAGGTAGTAGCTGTGAATAGCCATCGACTACCCGGAAAGGGTAGAAGAATGGGCCCTATTCTGGGGCATACAATGCATTACAGACGTATGATCATTACCCTTCAACCGGGTTATTCTATTCCACTTCTAGATAGAGAAAAAAACTAAAGGAAAATGAATGAAAAAAGACAGACAGAGTTTGGAAGTTAGACCCCTTTATAAGAATCTCTTTCAAAAAAGAGGACATTTTGAAACGATTAACAGGCGTAATCGTGAGTCAACAAGTGACTCGAACTGCCTGTAAGAAAAGAGAATTGATTTTCAAAATGGTAGAACTGGATGAGGAAGTTTTCTATAACCCTGATGAAGAGGTAGTTTTAGTTTAGGACTCCGATCAAGCGCGAGAAGTCGTTCATTTCAGATTGGACCACTATAGAATCTGGACCCATCGTAGAGACGTTCAAAAGGATCCTGATGGTAAGAATCATACTTTCGCGGAACTCTAGGGCTATAGGCTTCAACGCGGTAGACGTTTTGTTCCGAATTTTTCCGGACCAAATCTTTGATCCAATGATACAATGAATTTTTTCTATTCACAAAGAAAAAAGATTCGGAATCGCAATGCTACTATACGCATCCGGAGGAGTATTCGGAATAATATTCTTATATAATCCATTTTTGCGCGGGGTCTTACTAACAGGACTTCGCTGCACGAGACAAGTATTCGTCGAAAAGCTAACGTCACCCGGTATTTTCATACCCTTTTGGGGTGGTATATCCCCTTACAAAGTCTAAGGGGTAGTATTAGATCTGTAGTTAGGTAAAAGAATTTGCCCTTTGATTGAGTATGCTATTTTTCCTCCTTTACCGCGCATTATTGTATGCGCTTCCAGAGGAGCATGTATGCAGGGAGAAAATTACAGCTTAATAAAAAAGTTTCAACTTTATGGCAATATCAATCAACTAAAAAGCCCTATGTATCAATCCTTACAACGGGTCGGATAAGAGTTTCGGTATGCTGGGGGATATCCTTATTTCAGAACCTGATATGCATTTTGCGTTTGTGGGGTCCGGGAGTGGTTGAATAAGTATTGCATGTGGAAGGGAGTAGACGAAAATGATTTTGTGAAATAGGCGCATTCGACTAAGTCGTACTGAGACCTTTTTTAAAGGATATTTTGAAAGAGGTATTTCATTTTCACAATCGCTCTCTTTTGAATCCAATTTCAAGTTCGATTAGAAGGATAGAAAGGCCATGAGGATGGGAAAAGAAAAATGAAATCTTTTTAATTACTTCTCCTTTTTTGCAATTTTCTTATTATTTATCTAATCCATTCGATTCTTTTTTTTTTTTATAGAATACTTTATTTTTGCAAACTAAAAAATACAATAGTCAATATTCCTTATAATAGATATACTTAATTATATCATAAGAATCCTAAGATATTTTTCGAATAGATAGAAATAGTAAATTTGAATGGAGACACCTATTCTATGACGGATTTGAACTTCCCCTCTATTTTCGTGCCTTTAGTAGGCTTAGTATTTCCGGCAATTGCAATGGCTTCTTTATTTCTTTATGTGCAGAAAAAAAAGATTGTCTAGAGCTGACAGGGCCGAATTTTCTCAATGTATTTCCACGCAGGATCATAATACGGATCTTTTGTAGTGTAAGTAATATAATATGGTAGGTTATGTGGCTCTTTCTACACACAAATGCAAAACTGCTATGGATGCGGATATAGGCTACGAGCATAAATGCATGCATATGCGGAGCCGGGTATAGCGAGTTTTATTTTAAGTGGATCAACAAATACTTTTTGAATAGAAAGTCAATGTATCTAACCAATTATTTCACAGGAGTATTAGTTGCTGAAGGCAATTTCAGAATCAAAAAAGTAAAGTCAAAATCATTTAGCTTATTCTCTTAATTTCAATCGACCGCTGCTGGATTTAGTATATCTAATATGAATTGGCGATCAGAACACATATGGATAGAACTTCTAAAAGGTTCTCGAAAAAGAGGTAATTTTTTCTGGGCCTGTATTCTTTTTCTAGGTTCACTAGGATTCTTAGCGGTTGGGACTTCCAGTTATCTTGGTAAGAATATTATATCTGTACTTCCATCCCAACAAATACTTTTTTTTCCACAGGGGGTCGTAATGTCTTTCTACGGAATCGCAGGCTTATTCATTAGCTCTTACTTGTGGTGCACCATTTTGTGGAATGTAGGCAGTGGTTATGACCGATTCGATAGAAAAGAGGGAGTAGTGTGCATTTTTCGTTGGGGATTCCCTGGAATAAAACGTCGCGTCTTCCTTCGATTCCTTATGCGGGATATCCAATCAATTAGAATTCAGGTTAAAGAGGGTATTTTTCCTCGTCGTATCCTTTATATGGAAATCCGGGGCCAGGGGGCCATTCCCTTGAATCGTACTGATGAGAAGTTTTTTACTCCACGAGAAATTGAACAAAAAGCTGCCGAATTGGCCTACTTCTTGCGCGTACCAATGGAAGTATTTTGAGTACCAATTGCATTTTTTTTGAAATGAATTGAATGAAGAAGAATTGGAAGAATAAAAGTTTTCTCAACACGGGGGGGTCCCTTCGAAATTGCATTATTGTAAGGGGATTTTCGAGTATTTATCTAAAGGGGGGAACAAACGAAGATAAGAAAAAATTGCTTCTAATTTGCTTTGTCCAAGCGCGATATATGGCATAATATTCTTCCATTTTCATCCGAAAGGGCTTTTTTCTATTTCTCTATTCCACTCCATCTAGATCTAAGAAAGAACCCAATACAATGAAATTCTGCTAGTATACAAAAAAGAGGAATAGATACAAGGTCTCAAACCTTGTTATAGAATTTTTCCTTCAAAGAAAAAAAATATCATATAGGGTCAGCGAATGAACTAGAGTCAGCGAATAAAGCGGATTCATTAACAACTCAATTTACAGATCAAAAATGAAAAAAAAGAAAGCATTGCCTTCTTTCCTATATCTTGTATTTATCCTACTTTTGCCTTGGGGGGTCTCTTTCTCTTTTAACAAATGTCTGGAACTTTGGATTAAGAATTGGTGGAATACCGGGCAATCCGAAACTCTCTTAACTGATATTCAAGAGAAAAGAGTTCTAGAAAGATTCATGGAATTTGAAGACCTTTTTATCTTGGACGAAATGATAAAAGAGAAACCGAAGACACATGTACAAAACCCCCCTATAGGAAGACACAAGGAAATAATACAATTGGCCAAAATAGATAATGAGGATCATCTTAATATCATTTTGCATTTCTCGACAAATATAATCTGTTTGGCTATTCTAAGTGGTTCTTTTTTTCTGGGTAAAGAAGAACTTGTTATTTTGAATTCTTGGGTTCAGGAATTCCTCTATAACTTAAATGACCCAATAAAAGCTTTTTTGATTCTTTTAATTACTGATTTTTTTGTTGGATTTCACTCCACCCGCGGTTGGGAACTTATAATTCGTTGGGTCTATAACGATCTTGGATGGGTTCCTAACAAGCTAATTTTCGCTATTTTTGTTTCCTGTTTTCCAGTGATTCTAGATACATGTTTTAAATTTTGGATCTTTTTTTATTTAAGCCGCCTATCTCCTTCGCTTGTTGTCATTTATCATTCAATTATGGAAGCATAAACTCATTCGATCTCCTGATATTAATCAAATTAGCATCTTTCTTCCTTTAGAAAGAAAGCCCTTTTCTATTTTAGCAAAATTCTTTCTATTTCTACCTGCTCAAGGTATTCATCATTCCAGTACAACTGTTGCAGTAGAATGACAACAGACTCGTGTATAGGGAACTAGATTAGCTTAGCTACCTATCTAATTTATTGTAGAAATTCCGGGATCTGCGATTGGACATGGAAAATAGAAATACTTTTTCTTGGGTAGAGGAACAGATGACTCGATCGATTTCTGTATCGATCATGATATACGTAATAACTCGGACATCTATTTCAAATGCATATCCCATTTTTGCGCAGCAGGGTTATGAAAACCCACGAGAAGCAACTGGACGAATTGTATGTGCCAATTGCCATTTAGCTAATAAGCCTGTGGATATTGAAGTTCCCCAAGCTGTGCTTCCCGATACTGTATTTGAAGCAGTTCTTCGAATTCCCTATGATATGCAACTGAAACAAGTTCTTGCTAATGGGAAAAAGGGAGGGTTGAATGTGGGTGCTGTTCTTATTTTGCCCGAGGGATTCGAATTAGCGCCGCCCGACCGTATTTCTCCTGAGTTGAAAGAAAAGATAGGAAATCTCTCTTTTCAGAGTTATCGTCCCAATAAAAAAAATATTCTTGTGATAGGCCCTGTTCCCGGTAAGAAATATAGTGAAATCGTCTTTCCCATTCTTTCCCCCGACCCTGCTACGAAGAAAGACGTTCATTTCTTAAAATATCCCATATATGTAGGGGGAAACCGAGGAAGGGGACAGATCTATCCTGATGGTAGCAAGAGTAACAATACCGTCTATAATGCAACGTCAACAGGTGTAGTAAGAAAAATACTGCGTAAAGAAAAGGGGGGATATGAAATATCCATAGTCGATGCATCGGATGGACGCCAAGTGATTGATCTTATACCTCCCGGTCCAGAACTTCTTGTTTCAGAGGGGGAATCCATTAAGCTTGATCAACCATTAACAAGCAATCCTAATGTGGGAGGGTTTGGTCAGGGGGATGCAGAAATAGTGCTTCAGGATCCATTACGCGTTCAAGGCCTTTTGTTCTTCTTCGCATCTGTTATTTTGGCACAAGTTTTTTTGGTTCTCAAAAAGAAACAGTTTGAAAAGGTTCAATTGTACGAAATGAATTTTTAGGTCCGGGGATTTCTTACCATCAAGTTGGTAAAAAGCCGCGATTTATTGGCGATTGCTAGAGTTCTCTATGATCCATTTTGGAAATCTTTTTTTTTGTTTAGACTATTTTTTGTTTGCAAGATGTCTAGAATTCCTTATTTCTATCTCATACAAAAGAGGAGAATCCAAGGCAAAGGCGAGAACAATAAAAGGAACAAATCCTTTTAGGAGGGATTGCTGGTCTTCTTAATCCTTTCTTGGGCACAAGAAAAAGGCAAAAAAGCCTTTTTCTTGTGTCGATTCTTCTTGTATCGAAATAAGAATCTTGTTTCTTCCTATTCTGCAAAGATTACTATTTCATCTTTATTGGGGTCTGTCTCTTGGACCTCTTTTGCTTAGGTTCAGGCGAGGTAGTGGACAAACAGAGGGAAAGAAAATATGGCGGGGGACAAATTTTTTGTGAGCAAATAGAATTGCTTGACTTGTTCAATTAAGTTCAATTTAGAACTTACAGAAATTTTGCAAAAAAAACGTATACTCTTACATTGAAGGCTGTTTTTTATTTTTAGGCTAGTTGAGTAGTTTTGATTAAGGTTTTATTTGATTAAGGTTTTATTAGTTTATTACTCTAAATTAAATCAATAAATTAAATCAATAAATTAAATCAATGATTTACAGGATACTTCTTCCGGGGAATA